GTTAATGTAGCTTAAACTACCGCAAAGCAAGGCATTGAAAATGCCTGGATGAGCCCGCAAAGCTCCATAAACATATAGGTTTGGTCCTAGCCTTACTATTAGCTATTAGTAGCCTTACACATGCAAGCTTCCACGCCCCGGTGAAAATGCCCTCCAGATCCCTACTGACCAAAAGGAGCGGGCATCAAGCACACAACTCATGTAGCTCATGACGCCTTGCTAAACCACACCCCCACGGGACACAGCAGTGACTAACCTTAAGCAATAAACGAAAGTTCGACTAAGCTATACTACATTCATTCAAACAGGGTTGGCAAATCTCGTGCCAGCCGCCGCGGCCACACGATTAACCCAAGCTAATAGCCCTACCGGCGTTGAGCGTGTTTAAGGATACTAGAACTAAAACTAAGCTTTAGCCAAGCCGTAAAAAGCCCTGGCCAAAATAAAAATAACCTACGAAGGTAGTTTTAATACCCTGAACACACGACAGCTAGGGTCCAAACTGGGATTAGATACCCCACTATGCCTAGCCGTAAACCCCAATGGCTAATAAACAAAGTTATTCGCCAGAGTACTATAGGCAACAGCCCAAAACTCAAAGGACTTGGCGGTGCTTTATACCCCCCTAGAGGAGCCTGTTCTATAATCGATAAACCCCGATAAACCTCACCACCCCTTGCCAATCCAACCTATATACCGCCATCTTCAGCAAACCCTACTAAGGTCCTAAAGTAAGCCCAAACATAACCGTATAAAAACGTTAGGTCAAGGTGTAGTCTATGAGGTGGGAAGAAATGGGCTACATTTTCTAAATATAGAATATTCCGCACGACAACCTCTATGAAACTCAATAGGCCGAAGGAGGATTTAGAAGTAAATTGAGAATAGAGAGCTCAGTTGAATAGGGCCATGAAGCACGCACACACCGCCCGTCACCCTCCTCAAGTAAATCAAATAACTACAACTAAGCTATGAACTACCACAAGAGGAGATAAGTCGTAACAAGGTAAGCATACTGGAAAGTGTGCTTGGAGTAATCAAGGTGTAGCTTAACCCAAAGCATCCGGCTTACACCCAGAAGATCTCAATCTACATGATCACCTTGAACCGAAACTAGCCCAAACTCCCACCCAACTAAACAACACGCAAAAAATTAATTAAAACATTCACACAACATAGCTATTAGTATAGGAGATAGAAAATTAACCTGGCGCTATAGAAACAGTACCGCAAGGGAAAGATGAAAGAACATCTAAAGTACTAGAAAGCAAAGATCACCCCTTGTACCTTTCGCATAATGACTTAACAAGACCACTTTTACAAAGAGAACTTCAGCAAAATCCCCCGAAACCAGACGAGCTACTTATGGACAATTTTTAAGAACCCACTCATCTATGTCGCAAAATAGTGAGAAGATCTATGAGTAGAGGTGAAAAGCCTACCGAGCCTGGCGATAGCTGGTTGTCCAGAACAGAATTTCAGTTCAACTTTAAATTTACCCAAAGAAAACTAAATCCCCACGTAAATTTAAACGTTACTCTAAAGAGGGACAGCTCTTTAGATCCAGGAGAAATCCTTAATTAGAGAGTAAAAACTCAAGCTCCCATGGTAGGCCTAAAAGCAGCCACCAATTAAGAAAGCGTTCAAGCTCGACACAAACAATAATCTTTAATCCCAAAACTAAACGTTATCTCCCATCCCACAACTGGACCAATCCATCCATCAATGGAAGTGACACTGTTAGCATAAGTAACAAGAACACCGTTCTCCCGGCATACGCTTATATCAGACCGAATACCCACTGATAGTTAACAATGAGGTAAAACCAAACACCTAATAGAAACTTACCTCAATAACTGTTAACCCAACACAGGCATGCACTCAAGGAAAGATTTAAAGAGATAAAAGGAACTCGGCAAAAACAAACCCCGCCTGTTTACCAAAAACATCACCTCTAGCATTAACAATATTAGAGGCCCTGTCTGCCCAGTGACTTTCGTTTAACGGCCGCGGTATCCTGACCGTGCAAAGGTAGCATAATCACTTGTTCTCTAATTAAGGACTCGAATGAACGACCACACGAGGGTTTAACTGTCTCTTATCTCCAATCAGTGAAATTGACCTTCCCGTGAAGAGGCGGGAATACAACAATAAGACGAGAAGACCCTATGGAGCTTAAATTTACTAACCCAAACAAACTCACTAAGCACTTAAAAACCACCATAAATTTGTCCTCTGGGTTAAAAATTTTGGTTGGGGTGACCTCGGAGAATAACAAAACCTCCGAATGATTTTAACTTAGACATAACCAGTCAAAGCAAATATCAACTATTGACCCAAATTAACTTTGATCAACGAAACAAGTTACCCTAGGGATAACAGCGCAATCCTATTCTAGAGTCCATATCGACAATAGGGTTTACGACCTCGATGTTGGATCAGGACAACCTAATGGTGTAACCGCTATTAACGGTTCGTTTGTTCAACGATTAAAGTCCTACGTGATCTGAGTTCAGACCGGAGTAATCCAGGTCGGTTTCTATCTATTTAACACTTCTCCCAGTACGAAAGGACAAGAGAGGTAAGGCCACCTCGATACAAAGTGCCTTCAGCACAATAGATGAATAAATCTCAATCTAATAAACTACCACCAACCCTGCCCAAAAACAGGGCTCGTTAAGGTGGCAGAGCCCGGTAACTGCATAAAACTTAAAACTTTAAAATCAGAGGTTCAAATCCTCTCCTTACCAGCATGCTTATAATTAACCTACTTTCTCTAATTATCCCTATTATATTGGCCATGGCATTCCTCACACTAATCGAACGGAAAATTCTAGGTTACATGCAACTCCGCAAAGGCCCCAACATTGTAGGCCCCCACGGCCTACTCCAACCCTTTGCAGACGCAATGAAACTTTTTACTAAAGAACCTCTACGACCATTAACATCCTTTACACCCCTTTACATCATCGCACCTACACTGGCTCTATCTATTGCTCTCACCATATGAGTCCCCCTCCCCCTCCCCTACCCATTAGCTAATATAAACATAGGCTTACTTTTTATCCTAGCCACATCCAGCCTAGCCGTGTACTCAATCCTATGGTCAGGATGAGCCTCAAATTCAAAATACGCCCTCATCGGAGCCCTCCGAGCAGTCGCACAGACAATCTCATATGAAGTATCCATGGCTATTATTCTCTTATCAATTCTCCTAATAAGTGGCTCATTCACCCTAAATACCCTTAATACGGCCCAAGAACACACATGAATACTCATCCCCTCATGACCGCTAGCCATAATATGATATATTTCTACATTAGCAGAGACAAATCGAGCCCCTTTCGACCTAACAGAGGGTGAATCTGAATTAGTCTCAGGATTTAACGTTGAATATGCCGCAGGCCCCTTCGCCCTATTCTTCATAGCTGAATACACCAACATTATTATAATAAATGCCCTAACCACCATCCTATTCCTAGGAACAACACACAACACCCTCTCACCCGAGACATTCACAACTAACTTCACCATTAAAACTTTACTCCTAAGCATAGCATTTCTATGAGTACGAGCATCATACCCACGATTCCGATATGATCAACTAATACATCTTCTATGAAAAAACTTTCTACCAATAACATTAGCCATATGCATATGACATATCTCCCTACCCATTTCACTATCCACTATCCCACCACATATATAGAAATATGTCTGACAAAAGAATTACTTTGATAGAGTAAGCCATAGAGGTTTAAACCCTCTTATTTCTAGAGCCATAGGTATTGAACCTACCCTTAAGAATTCAAAATTCTTCGTGCTACCCGCTACACCACACTCTAAAACCCAAAGTAGGGTCAGCTAAGCAAGCTATCGGGCCCATACCCCGAAAATGTTGGTTCACATCCTTCCCGTACTAATAAAAATCCCCATCACCACCCTCATCTTAATCTCCCTCTTCATAGGTACAATACTTACAATAATCGGCTCCCACTGATTCTTAATCTGAGCAGGATTAGAGATTAACATGCTAACCATTATCCCTTTAATAACCAAAAAAACAAATCCCCGATCAACAGAAGCCGCCACAAAATATTTCCTAACACAAGCAACAGCCTCTATACTACTAATAATAGCCATCATCATCAATGTGACAAACACAGGACAATGATCTATTACAAAGAACCCCAGCCAACTTACTTCCACAATAATAACCATCGCCCTAGCAATAAAACTTGGCCTAGCACCATTTCACTTCTGAGTGCCAGAAGTAACACAAGGATCCCCCCTATTCTCAGGCATAATTTTACTCTCATGACAAAAGCTCGCCCCAATCTCTATTATACTCCAAATATACGAATCAATAAACCTCAACATAATACTAGCCCTCGCCCTTTTATCAATCTTATTCGGGGGTTGGGGAGGCCTTAATCAAACGCAACTACGGAAAATCTTAGCCTATTCCTCCATCGCCCACATAGGCTGAATGACAACTATCCTCATATATAACCCCTCTGCAACAATCCTAAATTTAACCATTTACCTAATACTAACAATCGCAACATTCTCCATATTCTACCTAAAATCAAATACCACCACACTAATATTAGCCCGCCTATGAAACAAAAACCCAATAATAACCACCATAATATTTGCCACTCTCCTATCACTAGGGGGGTTACCCCCACTCACGGGCTTCCTACCCAAATGAATCATTATTCAAGAACTCACAAAAAATGACAATATCATTTTCCCTGCACTTATAACCATAATAACCTTACTCAGCCTTTACTTCTACATACGATTAACATACTCCACATCCTTAACCTCATTCCCTACAACTAACAGCATAAAAATAATATGGCGAACTCAAACCATAAAAAAGACCCCTTTTCTATACCCCCTGATTACGGTATCCACCCTAGCCCTTCCACTCTCCCCAACCTTTGCCACCTTAAGCTAGGAATTTAGGTTAAGTAGACCAAGAGCCTTCAAAGCTCTAAGAAAGTACCTCGCTACTTAATTCCTGCATAATAAGGACTGCAGGACTCCACCCTACATCAATTGAATGCAAATCAACTACTTTAATTAAGCTAAATCCTTCCCCTAGATTGGTGGGCTCTAACCCCACGAAAATTTAGTTAACAGCTAAATACCCTAATCAACTGGCTTCAATCCACTGCCTCCACTTCTTTTATGAAACGGAAGAAGTCCTGGCAGGGTTGAGACTGCTCCTTTGAATTTGCAATTCAACATGAGAATTCACCACAGGACCATTTGGCAAAAGAAGGATTCAACCTTCGTCTTTAGATTTACAGTCTAATACTTACTCAGCCATTTTACCCAATACCTATGTTCATCAACCGTTGACTGTACTCAACAAACCATAAAGATATCGGAACCCTCTACCTCCTTTTTGGTGCTTGGGCAGGTATAGTAGGAACAGCCCTAAGCCTTCTAATTCGAGCAGAACTTGGTCAACCAGGGACCCTACTAGGCGATGACCAAATCTATAACGTCATTGTAACTGCCCATGCCTTCGTAATAATCTTCTTCATAGTAATACCCATTATAATTGGAGGCTTCGGAAATTGACTGGTGCCTTTAATAATCGGAGCCCCTGATATAGCCTTCCCCCGTATAAATAACATGAGTTTCTGACTACTCCCCCCGTCCTTTCTTCTCCTCCTTGCCTCCTCAATAGTGGAGGCAGGGGCCGGCACAGGATGAACCGTATACCCCCCTTTAGCAGGAAATCTGGCTCACGCCGGAGCCTCCGTAGACTTAACTATTTTTTCACTCCACTTAGCAGGAGTCTCATCAATCCTTGGGGCCATTAACTTTATTACAACAATTATCAACATGAAACCACCAGCTATATCACAATACCAAACCCCCTTATTCGTATGGTCCGTAATAATCACTGCCATTCTACTTTTACTATCCCTTCCAGTCCTAGCAGCTGGGATTACCATACTCCTAACCGACCGCAACCTAAACACTACCTTCTTTGACCCTGCCGGAGGAGGAGACCCCATTCTATATCAACACCTATTCTGATTTTTCGGCCACCCTGAAGTTTACATCTTAATTCTCCCGGGCTTCGGCATAATCTCCCACATCGTCACGTACTATTCCGGAAAAAAAGAACCTTTCGGCTACATAGGCATAGTATGAGCTATAATATCTATTGGCTTTCTAGGTTTCATCGTATGGGCCCACCACATGTTCACAGTGGGAATAGACGTTGACACCCGAGCATACTTCACATCCGCTACCATGATTATCGCAATCCCCACAGGTGTAAAAGTCTTCAGCTGGTTGGCTACACTACACGGAGGTAACATTAAATGAAAACCCGCTATACTATGAGCTCTGGGCTTTATTTTCCTTTTTACAGTCGGTGGACTAACAGGCATTGTTCTAGCCAACTCATCATTAGACATTGTTCTACACGATACATACTATGTAGTAGCACACTTCCACTATGTCCTATCAATAGGAGCTGTATTCGCCATTATAGGCGGCTTCGTACACTGATTTCCTTTATTCTCAGGCTATACACTAAACGATACATGAGCCAAAATTCACTTCACAATTATATTCGTAGGTGTAAATCTTACTTTCTTCCCACAACACTTCTTAGGCCTATCCGGCATGCCCCGACGCTATTCTGACTACCCCGACGCCTACACAATATGAAACACCATCTCATCTATCGGCTCCTTCATCTCCCTGACAGCAGTCATATTAATAATCTTTATAACCTGAGAAGCATTCGCCTCAAAACGAGAAGTCCTAACAGTAGAATTAACAACAACAAACCTTGAATGACTTCATGGCTGCCCGCCTCCATATCACACATTTGAAGAACCCGCACACGTCAAAAATCTAACAAGAAAGGAAGGATTTGAACCCCCTAAAACTGGTTTCAAGCCAATTCCATAACCATTATGACTCTCTTAACCGGAGGTATTAGTAAAACATTACATAACTTTGTCATAGTTAAATTATAGGTTAATCCCTTTATACCTCCATGGCTTACCCCGCCCAAATAGGATTCCAAGACGCCACCTCCCCTATCATAGAAGAACTTCTATATTTCCATGACCATACCTTAATAATTGTCTTTATAATTAGCTCATTAGTCCTCTATACTATCTCCCTTATACTCACAACCAGCCTTACCCATACAAACACCATAAACGCCCAAGAAGTGGAAACAGTGTGAACAATCCTCCCTGCAATTATCCTCATCCTTATTGCCCTACCATCCTTACGTATTCTCTACATAATAGATGAAATTAACAACCCTTCCCTAACCATTAAAACTATGGGCCACCAATGATACTGAACCTATGAGTATACAGATTATGAAAACATAACCTTTGATTCATACATAACCTCAACCAACGATCTCACCCCCGGAGAACTTCGACTTCTGGAAGTCGATAATCGAATAGTCCTACCTACGGAATTACCTATTCGAGTGTTAGTCTCCTCAGAAGATGTACTACACTCATGGACAGTACCTTCACTAGGCCTAAAGACGGATGCAATCCCAGGCCGCCTGAATCAAACAACCCTGATAGCCTCCCGACCAGGCTTATACTACGGTCAATGCTCAGAAATCTGCGGTGCAAACCACAGCTTTATGCCCATTGTACTTGAACTAATCCCCCTAAAATATTTTGAAAAATGATTACTAACTATATTATAACATCACTGTGAAGCTAATCAGCATTAACCTTTTAAGTTAAAGATCGAAAGCCAAACAACCTTTCCACAGTGAAATGCCCCAACTAGACACATCAACATGACCTATCATCATTCTTTCGATGATCCTAACACTCTTCATTATACTCCAACTAAAAACATTAAAACTTGTATTCCCCCTAAACCCGGCACCCAAAAATATAACAACACAAAAATATAACAACCCCTGAGAAATAAAATGAACGAAAATTTATTCGCCTCTTTCATTACCCCTACAATCATAGGTCTACCCATTGTTATATTAATCACTATGTTACCCTCCATACTATTCCCCACACCCTCTCACTTTATCAATAATCGACTAATTTCCCTGCAACAACGATTTACCCAACTAATTCTAAAACAACTAATAGCAACACATAATACCAAAGGACGAACTTGATCCCTAATGTTAACCTCACTAATCCTATTTATCGGGTCAACAAACCTACTAGGCCTACTACCCTACTCGTTCACACCAACAACCCAACTATCAATGAACTTAGGAATAGCAATCCCACTATGAGCAGCCACAGTCATTACAGGCTTCCGCCACAAAACAAAATCATCATTCGCCCATTTCCTGCCACAAGGAACCCCCACTCCACTGATTCCTATATTAGTAATCATCGAAACTATCAGTCTTTTTATTCAACCAATAGCCCTAGCCGTACGATTAACAGCTAATATTACAGCCGGCCACCTTCTCATACACCTAATTGGAAGTGCTACTCTAATCCTCACATCAATCAGCCCCGCTGCAGCTTCAATTACATTTATTATCCTAGTTTCACTTACCACCCTCGAACTCGCTGTCGCCCTCATCCAAGCCTACGTATTCACCCTATTAATCAGCCTTTACCTACACGAAAACACCTAATGACCCACCAAACACACACCTACCATATGGTAAACCCCAGCCCCTGGCCCCTTACAGGGGCACTTTCCGCACTCCTTATAACGTCAGGCCTCACTATATGATTCCACTTTAACTCCAGCAAACTACTCTCTTTAGGCCTCCTAACTAACCTACTAACAATATACCAATGATGACGAGATATTATTCGAGAAAGCACATTCCAAGGCCACCACACACCAGCCGTTCAAAAAGGCCTCCGATACGGAATACTCCTGTTTATTATCTCCGAAGTCTTTTTCTTTATAGGTTTCTTCTGAGCCTTTTACCACTCAAGCCTAGCCCCGACCCCTGAACTAGGTGGCTGTTGACCACCTACAGGGGTACACCCCCTCAATCCTTTAGAAGTCCCCCTACTCAATACAGCTGTACTTCTAGCTTCAGGCGTCTCCATCACCTGAGCCCACCATAGCTTAATAGAAGGGAACCGGCCCCACATACTCCAAGCCTTATTCATTACCATCACACTAGGAATTTACTTCACAGTGCTCCAGGCCTCAGAATACATAGAAACATCATTCACAATCTCCGATGGAATTTACGGCTCAACATTTTTTATAGCAACAGGTTTTCACGGCCTACATGTAATCATCGGATCCACTTTCCTAGCCATTTGCTTCCTACGCCAACTAAAATTCCACTTTACATCCAATCACCACTTTGGATTCGAAGCAGCAGCATGATATTGACACTTCGTAGACGTAGTATGATTATTCCTTTACGTATCAATTTACTGATGAGGATCTTATTCTTTTAGTATTAACACAGTACAGTTGACTTCCAATCAACTAGCTTCGGACAGACCCGAAAAAGAATAATCAACTTGATATTAATCCTAACAACTAACACACTCCTAGCCCTCCTGCTTATCACCATCGCATTCTGACTACCACAACTAAACATCTACACAGAAAAATATAAACCCTACGAATGTGGCTTTGACCCCATAGAATCTGCTCGCCTACCATTCTCCATAAAATTCTTCCTAGTAGCTATCACATTTCTCCTATTCGACCTAGAAATTGCACTTCTCCTCCCCCTACCCTGGGCAACCCAAACAACAAACCTAAAACTAATATTTACGATAGCCATAATTCTAATTATAATCCTAGCTCTAGGTTTAACCTATGAGTGACTTCAAAAGGGACTAGAATGAGCAGAATATGGTAATTAGTTTAAACTAAAACAAATGATTTCGACTCATTTAACTATGGTCCACCCATAATTACTAACATGCCCTTAATTTCTATCAACCTCTCCCTAGCCTTTACTACAGCCTTACTAGGGGTACTGATATTTCGCTCCCATCTAATATCATCACTACTATGTCTAGAAGGCACAATATTATCCATATTCATCCTCACCACCCTTTCAACTCTCAACCTTCACTATAATTTGTCCTCCACTTTACCTATTATCCTGCTAGTTTTCGCAGCCTGCGAAGCCGCTGCAGGCCTAGCCTTATTAGTAACAGTATCAAATACTTACGGCTTAGATTACGTCCAAAACCTCAACCTCCTCCAATGTTAAAAATCATTGTACCAACAATCATACTCCTCCCACTAACTTGATACTCCAATAGCCTAATACTTTGAATCAACACTACTTCATACAGTTTAGTTATTAGCCTCACCACCCTCCTACTCCTAAACCAAACCAACAACACCAACTTCTCTTTAACTTTCTTCTCTGACCCCCTTTCAACCCCCCTTTTAATCCTCACAGCATGACTTCTACCTCTCATGATTATAGCTAGTCAATTCCACCTCACTAAAGAACCCTTACCACGAAAAAAACTGTATATTTCCGCACTAATCACACTCCAACTGTCTTTAATCATAACATTCACAGTCACAGAACTGGCCCTATTCTACATTCTCTTTGAAACCACACTGATCCCCACCTTAATCCTCATTACCCGCTGAGGGAACCAAATAGAACGCCTAAACGCCGGACTATATTTCTTATTCTACACACTAACAGGATCTTTACCCTTACTCGTAGCACTTATTTACACCCATAAAACCTTAGGCTCACTAAACCTTCCAACGCTTCTCCTATGACTCAAAGAACTACCTAACTCCTGATCCAATACCCTTCTCTGAATAGCATGCATCATAGCATTCATGGTCAAAATACCCCTGTATGGGTTCCACCTATGATTACCCAAAGCCCACGTAGAGGCCCCTATTGCCGGTTCGATAGTCCTTGCAGCAGTACTATTAAAACTAGGGGGATATGGCATAATACGAATCACTTCAATCCTTGAACCCCTGACAAAACACATAATCTACCCCTTCCTAATGCTATGCATTTGAGGCATAATCATAACCAGCTCAATCTGCCTCCGACAAACAGACCTAAAATCACTAATCGCTTACTCTTCAGTAAGCCATATAGCTATGGTCACCATAGCAATTCTCATCCAAACACCATGAAGCTTTATAGGAGCAACAACCCTAATAATCGCCCACGGCCTCACATCCTCATTACTATTTTGCCTCGCAAATTCAAACTATGAACGCATCCATAGTCGAACCATACTACTAGCCCGAGGCCTTCAAACACTACTCCCCCTCATAGCAACATGATGGCTATTAGCCAGCTTAGCAAACCTAGCCCTACCACCCTCCATTAATTTAATCGGAGAACTCTTTGTAATCATAACAACCTTTTCATGATCAAACTTCACAATCATTCTAACAGGCTTAAACGTGCTCATCACGGCCCTTTACTCTATATATATACTGACCATAACACAACGAGGAAAAATCACATACCACACACATAATATCAAACCCTCCTTTACACGAGAAAACACCTTAATATCAATACACATTACCCCCCTTTTATTACTCTCCCTAAACCCCAAAACTATTTTAGGACCCACATACTGTAAATATAGTTTAAATAAAACATTAGACCGTGAATCTAACAATAGAAGCTCATCACTCCTTATTTACCGAGAAAGAACGCAAGAACTGCTAATTCCTGCAACCATACATAAAACTATGGCTTCCTCAGCTTTTAAAGGATAGTAGTAATCCGTTGGCCTTAGGAGTCAAAAAATTGGTGCAACTCCAAATAAAAGTAATAAACCCCTTTCACACCCCATCTTTGACCTCACTGATCATCTTAATAACACCTATAGTACTAGTTATAACTAAGACACACACAAAAGACTATTACCCTTACTACATAAAAACATCTATTTCATACGCCTTTACTATCAGCCTTATTCCAACCCTACTATTCATCAACTCAGGACAGGAAGCAATCATCTCCAACTGACACTGAGTCACAATCCAAACACTAAAATTAACCATAAGCTTCAAATTAGACTATTTCTCAGTAGTTTTTATTCCAGTAGCATTATTCATTACATGATCAATTATAGAATTCTCAATATGATATATAAGCAACGACCCCTACATTAACCAATTCTTTAAATACCTTATGTTATTCCTCATTACCATAATAATTCTGGTCACTGCCAACAATCTATTCCAACTATTCATCGGATGAGAGGGTGTTGGTATCATATCATTCCTACTAATTGGCTGATGGCATGGACGCACAGACGCAAACACCGCAGCCCTCCAAGCAATTCTATATAATCGTATCGGAGACATCGGTTTCATCTTAACTATAGCATGATTCCTAATACATTCAAACACATGAGACCTCCAACAAATCTTTATACTCAACCAAACCCCCGATACCCTCCCACTAATTGGCCTACTACTAGCAGCCACCGGCAAATCCGCCCAATTTGGATTACACCCCTGATTACCATCAGCGATAGAAGGCCCTACTCCCGTCTCAGCCCTACTCCACTCTAGCACCATAGTGGTAGCAGGAGTATTTCTGCTAATTCGATTCTACCCCTTAACAGAAAACAACAAAACCATCCAAACATTAACCCTATGTCTAGGGGCCATAACTTCACTATTCACAGCAATCTGTGCCCTAACACAAAACGACATCAAAAAAATCGTAGCATTTTCCACCTCCAGCCAACTCGGCCTAATAATAGTCACAATAGGCATTAACCAGCCACACCTCGCATTCCTCCACATCTGTACCCACGCATTCTTCAAAGCTATGTTATTTATATGTTCTGGGTCCATTATCCATAACTTAAACAACGAACAAGACATCCGAAAAATAGGAGGCCTCCTAAAAACAATACCCCTCACCTCCTCATCACTCATTATCGGAAGCCTAGCACTTTCAGGCATCCCGTTCCTAACAGGGTTTTACTCCAAAGACCTGATCATCGAGACCGCAAACACATCAAACACCAACGCCTGAGCCCTCCTAATCACACTCATCGCCACCTCTTTAACAGCCATCTACAGCTCCCGCATCATCTTTTTCGTATTACTAGGTCAACCCCGATTCTTAATTACCCCTACTATTAACGAAAACAACAACCTCCTGATTAACCCAATCAAACGTCTAGCAGCTGGCAGCATCTTTGCCGGATTCCTTTTATATAATAACATCCCCCCTATAACCACCCCCCAAATAACCATACCCCTTTACCTAAAAATCCTGGCTCTTACTATAACTGCACTAGGATTCTCTCTAGCAATAGAGTTAAATACCATCACCTATAACCTCAAACTCAACAAACCCTCCCCTCTGCTCAAATTTTCAACCCAACTAGGATTCTTCCCCATAACCATACACCGACTAATACCCCATTACAAACTAACCTTAAGCCAAAACATAGCATCACTTCTACTAGACTTAACCTGACTGGAAAAAGCAATACCAAAAGCCCTGTCCCACCTACAAATTGCTTCATCAACTACCACTTCCAACCAAAAAGGCCTAATTAAACTCTATTTCCTCTCCCTCCTCACTTCACTTCTCCTCACAACCCTCCTAACCATTTAACAACCCCGTGTAATCTCAATCACAATGAAAATCCCCATAAATAAAGATCAACCAGCAATCACCAATATCCAACTAGCATAATCATACAATGCAGCCACCCCTATACAATCACCCCGAAAAATATCAACCATTTCCCCTTCAAAATTTATCCAATCTTCTAAACTCTTAAAATCAATAACAAAGCCCACCTTTCCATAGCCCATCATCCATATAACCACAAATAGTTCCATAACAAAACCTAACAACAAAGCACCCCAAACAACAGCACTAGACCCTCAAACCTCAGGATACTCCTCAGTAGCCATCGCCGTAGTATACCCAAATACTACAAGCATCCCCCCTAAATAAATCAAAAACATCATTAAGCCCATAAATGAACCCCCAAAACTTAAAATAATTATGCAACCAACCCCACCACTAACAACCAAACCCCAACCCCCATAAATAGGGGAAGGCTTTGAAGAAAAACCTACAAAGCCCAAAACAAGAATAACACTTAACAAAAACACAGTGTATATCATAGTTCCTGCATGGACTTTAACCATGACATACGACATGAAAAATCATCGTTGTATTCAACTACAAGAACTTTAATGACCAACATTCGAAAAACCCACCCTCTAATCAAAATCATTAATAATTCATTCATCGACCTCCCCACACCATCAAACATTTCATCATGATGAAACTTTGGTTCTCTCCTAGGCACCTGCCTAATCCTACAAATCTTAACTGGGTTATTCCTCGCTATGCACTATACATCCGATACAACATCCGCATTCTCCTCCATCTCCCACATTTGCCGAGACGTAAATTATGGCTGAATCATTCGATATCTTCATGCCAACGGAGCATCAATATTTTTTCTCTGCCTATTCATCCACACAGGACGTGGCCTGTACTACGGATCATTCACCTACTTAGAAACCTGAAACATCGGAATCATTCTCCTACTTACAGTGATAGCAACAGCATTTATAGGCTATGTCCTCCCATGAGGACAAATATCCTTCTGAGGGGCCACCGTAATCACAAACTTACTTTCAGCAACCCCCTATATCGGAACCAGTTTAGTAGAATGAATCTGAGGAGGATTCTCCGTCGACAAAGCTACCCTAACACGATTTTTCGCCTTCCACTTTATCCTACCCTTCATCATTTTAACCCTCGCAACAACCCATCTTCTCTTTCTCCACGAATCAGGATCCAACAACCCATCAGGAATTTCCTCAAACTCCGACAAAATCCCATTCCACCCCTACTACACAACAAAAGACATCTTAGGCTTGACCCTTCTCTTACTTTTCCTCATAACCCTAACCCTATTCTTCCCCGACCTCTTAGGAGACCCAGACAACTACACCCCCGCTAACCCCCTTAATACCCCACCCCACATTAAACCAGAATGGTACTTCCTATTTGCATACGCGATCTTGCGATCCATCCCTAACAAGTTAGGAGGCGTACTAGCCCTCGTCCTATCCATTCTAATCCTCACCTGCATCCCCCTACTTCATACAGCCAAACAACGAAGCATAGCCTTCCGCCCCATAAGCCAATGCTTATTCTGAATCCTAACCACAGATCTCCTCACCCTCACATGAATCGGAGGACAACCCGTAGAACACCCCTTCATCCTCATTGGTCAAGCAGCCTCCATCCTATACTTTTCCATTATCATTATTCTAATACCAATGACAAGCCTAATCGAAAACAAAATACTCAAATGAAGAGTCCTCGTAGTATATTTCATTACTTTGGTCTTGTAAACCAAAAATGGCGGACCCCTCCCCCTAGGACAACTCAAGGAGAAAACACTCCGCTTCACCTTCAGCACCCAAAGCTGAAATTCTTTTTAAACTACTCCTTGTTTTAAGAAGATACCCAAACACCCCGTGCCATGTCAGTACCAAATTCCTCGGACAAAACAAAATTTACAACATGGCATGCTCCAAATCAACCAGCCTATGTACATCGTGCATTCTCTGCACCTCCCCATGAATATGTATTATATACTATTAATGCTTGATTTTACATAATACATGTATGCATAATCGTACATCCCAACCTCTACCCCATGCATATAAGCATGTACATATCCCCGTTTAATTGTACATAACGTACACCCATTTCAAACGTACATAAGACATCCCAGTCAAATCCTTTCACACCAACATGCCTTTCCATCTCCATTAATCCTAGCTAGATCACCAAACCCCGAGAAATCAACAACCCGCCCAACATGCACCCCCCTTCTTGCTCCGGGCCCAAGAACCTAAGAGTTCCTAACCTGAAACTATACCTGGCATCTGGTTCTTACCTCAGGACCATACTCTTTAAAGTCGCCCATATTAACCCCCTTAAATAAGACATCTCGATGGGTCAATTACTACCCTCACCGTGATCATGCATATCTCTAATACCATGCATTTGGTATCTTTTAACTTTGGGGATGCATCGACTCAGCATAGCCTCCCGGCTTGCACTCACAACATCAGTTGTAGTCGGACTTACCATGTACACCCTTCACCCACATATTGATCACTAAAGGTGCTAATCAATTCATGCTCTAATGACATAACGAATAACGTACGCATAACGTACGCATAACGTACGCATAACGTACGCATAACGTACGCATAACGTACGCATAACGTACGCATAACGTACGCATAACGTACGCATAACGTACGCATAACGTACGCATAACGTACGCATAACGTACGCATAACGTACGCATAACGTACGCATAACGTACGCATAACGTACGCATAACGTACGCATAACGTACGCATAACGTACGCATAACGTACGCATAACGTACGCATAACGTACNNCCCCCCCCCCCAACCCAACTATAACTTCAACCAGAAACGACTCCTAGCCCAACTCCCAATTAAATCAATTTTAAAAACACTATTTTTAAACCAATTTTTAGGCTTTCTGAACTAGAAAAGTAACCTTTTTATTTCACAGGTTACAAACAAAGCCCCAATACTGACATAGCACTTTAGCCTCTTTTTTCACAAAAGCGTCACTGT